CATATAGTATTCATCTCTACTTGGTGATAAATAAAGCATTCGTATTCGTTTTGATCTCTCAGAAATTTCAAAAAATGGACTTTCTATAGACCCCCAACGACCAATCCTTGCGTGAATTGCCAAGGATCCAATAAGTCCTACATTGATTCCTTCCGAGGTGTCAATTGGACAAATGCGTCCATAGTGACTAGGATGGATATCCCGTATCCGAAAACTAGCAGTTCGCCCCGTCAATCCTCCAGGACCCAAATAACTCAATTTTCTTCCATGAACTATTTGGGTCAATGGATTGGTTCGATCTAAAACTTGAGATAATGGGTGTAATCCAAAAAACGATTCATAAGTGGTTGTTAATGGAGTTGAAGTCACTAAATTCTGAGGAGTCGGTATCAATTTATATCTAATTGCTCCAGATATAGTTCCTCGAATTATATTTTCTAAACGAACGAGAGCCAATCCAAATTGATCTTGTAATAGATCTGCTACGGAACGAATACGTTTATTTTTCAAATGATTCATATCGTCAAGTGTACCCATTCCAAATTTCATTCCAATCAAATGATCCGCAGCTGTCAATATATCTCGCGGTAACAAAAAAGTATTGTTCTCGGGTATATCAATATTCAGTCTTCGGTTCATATTTCGGCGACCAATCCCTCCTAATTCACATCTTTGTTGAAAAAATTTTTTTTGTAATTCCGTACATAAAGATTCAGGAAATATGGGATCTCCGCCTACACAAGCAAATTGTCGATAAAACTCCAAAATGGCATTTTCTTTTGACCCTATTTTATTTTCCTCCTCCTCATTGAGGAAAGACAAAAAAATTTCGGGGTAGCAAACGTTCTCAAGAATTTCGCTTAAATTCGAACCCATAGCTGATGATAGAACTAGAATAGATATTTTCTGTTTCCTACTTACACGAGCCCATATCCTTGCTTTTCTATCAATTTCTAACTCTAATCTTCCCCCCCAATCTGATATTATTGTGCCAGTATAGACTGAAATTCCGTTATGGTCCAACTCTGAACGATAATAGATACCAGGGCTTTGCAATATTTGATTGATTACAATTCTGTATATTCCATTTACTATAAAAGTTCCCAGGGAATTCATTAGAGGAATGTTTCCAATAAAAATAATTTGTTCTTGGATATCCCTACTGTTTTTCCAAATTAATCCCGCGGATATATATAATTCAGAGGAATATGTAAGTGATTCATATACAGCATCTTTTTCTTTTATCGAGGGTTCTACCAATTGATATGTTTCCACAAATAACTGAAATTCAATTTCTTGATCCGTATCTTCAATTTTTGGAAACTTAAAAAGTTCTTCTGTTAAGCCCCGATCAATGAATCTACAAAACCCTTCAAATTGTATTTGATTCAATCCGGGTAGTGTAGACATTCCTTCATTCCCAACCCCAAGCATTTTCAATTTCCCCATTTATTTTATAGAAAAAATCCCATGATTTGCTGTCATTCTTCATTGAATCACATGAATCGATTTAGCAATAATGGAATTTCTGGTCTTTTTACTTTACTGAATCACATGAAATTTTACCTAACTACGTCTATGAAATGAAAACAGGAGATTTTATACTCAAATTGGAATTTGCAACAAAACAAACAAATAGAATCTAACTTCTAACTCTAACTTGTAATATAAATCGAAACAAATTGATAAATTTCACCTAGACTTGGGGTATTTTATAGTAGTAGTATAGTATGTTATTACATAATTCTAATTAGATTGATACCCCCAAAAATGAATTCAGGATTTGTTCGGCTCCATGAGATAAAGATATCAAAAATAAAATAATCAGAAAAAATATACAATTTATTTTTTCTATTCATTCATTAATCTATTTAATGAAAAATTGGCAAAAAAATGAAAGCACGAGAATTTATAGAAAATTCACTATAATATAGGTTATGTGTAACAACGAAAATGCATGTTCTGGGGTTGACATATATTAACAGTTGCTGTTATAATTGAAATAGAGAAGGATTAAAAAATAATAATAATATTGATTGGTTATGTATCAATTTCTATTTTTTTCTCATTAAGAAAGAATAGATTAAGATTCAAGAATTATTCAGGAATTTGTAGTTAACGGTTGCTATTTGTGCTGAAATTTTGACTTTTCTTTTGTGACTGAAAGGTATACATTTGTTTTCAACAGAAAAAGGGGATTAAAGAAAACGGAATTTAAGATACAAACACATCAAAAAAAAGAATTTTAGAAACCCATTTTTGTTTTTTGAGAGGAGGAGGGGATATATTTTTTTGTATTATTTTGGCGATATGGCCGAGTGGTAAGGCGGGGGACTGCAAATCCTTTTTCCCCAGTTCAAATCCGGGTGTCGCCTGATCGATAAGAGAATTCAAATAGTTTATTTCCTTTTGTTGATTTTTCTTTTTTTCCAGCGCAAGCTAGTGTAGGAATAAGGGACTAGTTTGATGCTAAATTCTAAGCATCGGGAAGTTTGTTCTCTAAAATGTTGTAAATAGTTTCGTCTCAGATTCAACGAAAATTTAGAGGGGTGAAAACGAAAAGATCAATCTTGAAATGATAGTCCTTTTATTGCACTACTATTGTAGTGTCCATCTACTTTTTGGGTCTTTAATTAGATTAGATAGGGATAGGTCGGATGGGGAATAGAATTCCATTTTAAGTTAGGGAAGGTGTTGAAGAAAAACCTTGTATACAAAGTATACAAACTTATGGTAAAGTATATGAACGCTTCTTCATTTATTCCATATTAGTTAGATTAATGAAATTGAATATCTAATTAGATTTCTTTTTTTTTTTATAAAAAAAAAAAATCCAATTCAAAAAGAATTTCTATTCGATTTCCATTCTAAGAAAAATCCATTTTTTTTAATCTCTAGTAAAAATAATTTTAGAAGATGTTTTCCAATTGTTTTAGAGAACGAATCGGGAGACAATAAGGATTAGATCAAATGGAAATAAGAGATTCAAATAAGAGAAGAGTCTGAGTATGCAAAGAAATCTATCTTGATTCTATTCTATATTTTTTATTTTTGACTTAATGAAATGGGGGTAAAATAAAAAAATAAAACATGGGTCTTTTTATTCGTACCTAATTAGTACGATGCATTTCCTTACTAGTCCCAAGGATATTTTTTATTTATGCTTAATTTAATATTTTTCAATTCTACTAGAAATCAGATAAGAACTTGATTTAATATTTTTCAATTCTACTAGAAATCAGATAAGAACTTGTTAGATGTTCTAATTGGATGTTTCATCAATGGTGTTATGACGGAATCTTTTTTTGACTCTGTACCAGCGATTCCACTATTATTATAAGATATTTTATAAGATATTATAAAATTTTTAGTGAAAAATAAAAAAGAAAATAATACAATAAAAATTAGTAAACAATAATAAAAAAATTTTTCATATTGATAGAGATAGGAGACAAAATTTACATGGATATAGTAAGTCTTGCTTGGGCTGGTTTAATGGTAGTTTTTACATTTTCCCTTTCCCTTGTAGTATGGGGAAGAAGTGGACTCTAAGAGGACTACTAATTGAGTTAAGGGATCAAAATGTCTCAATTATTTTATAGCTAAGTTCTTCCATTTTTTAACTATTGAATTTTGTTATTTTATTAATAATAATTAATGAAATGCAATTCGATACTTCATTTTTAAATTCTATTGTATTCCAGTGGTGTAATATAATATTAAAAAGACTCTTTAAATCAAAGAAATATTTAAATTGGTCCATCCATATTAAACTTCTTTTTTTTTTAAGTAAAACATTCGATTTTTACCATAACGTAATAGATAGTATAGTAGAAAGAAATAGATTTGATTTCTTTCTACTATAACTATACTATATAGATTTCATAGAATTCTGCTGATTGTAGTCTGATCATTTTATTTAAAAGATTAAAATAAAAGAAAGACCCGAAATGGAAACCCTTTTTTCTTTATTCAATCATTGTCATCGCATTGATAAGAAATCAGAAGTCATGTTTAATTAAAATTAGTCACTTTGACTTACCGTTTTTACGTAAATTATAAGTAAAAAGGCAGTAGGAACTAGAATGAAGAGTGCAGTAGCTATAAATGCGAGAATATTGACTTCCATAATCTCTATGTTTTCTTTCTCTTTTATTTCTAATAAATAAATACTTCGGGATTTAATCCCATAGAAATGAAAAATCTTTCGTCAGTAAATTCAGTGGTATAAATTTTATCTCGATGATATAAAATCGGATCAATATCACGAATAACAATATCTGAGCTATCAAATCAATTCATCGTCGAGAATTAAATAGTATAACATAGGAAGATCTTTTATCCATACCAAATAAAAAAAAAAATTACTTTCTGATGCAATGAAAAATTCCTTTTTGATTCTTCGTCCGAACCTTTACCTTAAACTAAAAAAGAAAAAAGGAATCCCTGTTAGAAATGAGATTTTTTTCTTTTTTATTCCCTTTCACATACGAAATCAATTGATATTTTTTGGATTTGTATCCATCGGGACTGACGGGACTCGAACCCGCAGCTTCCGCCTTGACAGGGCGGTGCTCTGACCAATTGAACTACAATCCCAGGGAAAAAGTTGTATAGCATACATATTCTTACTATTTCATTCAAACCCTTTGTTTTTCTATTTTAGATTCGAACCCCTGTACTGTAACTGAAAGAGTCAGACTTATATATTGATATTTTTATAGGTCTGCACTTTAGCGAGATCGACACGGATTATTTGCAATCCGTTCCTTATTGCTAACTTGATTGAAAAATCAATGAATCAAAAAAGACTCTTTTTTTACTTTAACCCTTTCCTAAGACTTTATACTTTTAAATCCCGATAGGAATTTTGCAAAATCCGAATCTGTATGGGAGCCCATTGGTGATTTTCAGAGAACACCAAATGGGTTATATCATTTCATGGTGGATCAGCAAATTTTTGGGCCGAGCTGGATTTGAACCAGCGTAGACATATTGCCAACGAATTTACAGTCCGTCCCCATTAACCGCTCGGGCATCGACCCAGGAAGAATCAAATTTAGTCTTTATTGATAATCCCTGATCAATTTCCTTTTGTAGTACCCTACCCCCAGGGGAAGTCGAATCCCCGTTGCCTCCTTGAAAGAGAGATGTCCTAAACCACTAGACGATGGGGGCATACTTGCCCGACCTCCATTCTACTATGTTCATACATAGTATGAACAGTTTTTTGAAATTGTCAATATAATGGAATGATATGATTCGATCAGAAGGATCTTTCAATCTTTCAGAATTCCTAAAAATATCATTTAGATTTCTAAATTGTTCATTCCAATCACCAATCTATAAAAAAATAATGCGAAAGAAAACAAAAGAAAGAGAGAATCCTTTCAGGGAATGATTGATTTTCTGGAACAGGCGCGGCATTAACACCTCATTTATTTCACTTTCATTCAGTGTTAAGAAGATTGAATTAGTGGGTACATGTATCAATGAAATGAATTTTGTGTTATGATGAAGATGATTTCAATTCGAATTGGTTTTGAAAAAATCCATTCCATTGATATTTATCAAATCCAATAGCAAAAAATCATTTTTTTTTAACTATACTCACTAGGTAAATCCAATTTATTGTTCGTTAAAAAGTTGCTATGTACAAAAAATAGATCTATTCTATATATATATAATTTGAGTATATGCAGTAACAAATAGATGTACTAAACTCATATCCATATTGAATGGTTCCTTATTCGGGAATTGACTCAAATGGAGCCCCTTTAACTCAGTGGTAGAGTAACGCCATGGTAAGGCGTAAGTCATCGGTTCAAATCCGATAAGGGGCTTTTTTTTTCAAAAAATGACAACAGAACAGTAGTATTCCGATTTGAAGGAAGAATAGCGATATTCTTGATATTTGTAAGAAGTTTCTCTTTGTAAAAAAATAAAAAAACTAAGGAATAGTTGAATTTCATTAAAAAATCGAGTTTTTATTCTATTAAATTATTGTTATCATTCGAATAGAGTAAACTCATTCTAGTTAGAAAGTGAAATAGTATTCTTTTCTATATATATTTAGAATGTGATATTTCCTTTAATTGTAAGATATTCCTATTCCTATTTTCTATTATTCCAATCAAAAAATCGGAAAGATTCTAAAAAAAGTAAGTGGACCTAACCTATTGAATCATAACTATATCCACTATTCTGATATTCAAATTGGATAGAAATGAAATTCGAACAGTGGATCTTTTTTTCGAATACAAGAAAAGATCAAATTACATTTCTATTATTTCTTTAAGATATGAGATATCTATAAAAAAAATAGAAAAATCCATCAAATCATGACTTCGAGTATCCAATATTTAATTTTCATATCTATGCATACTAGATTTTTAAAGCAATTAATGGACGAAACTTTCACTTAGAATCCATTATTTTTAATAAAACTCCATACAATATTAAAAAATCTGATAGATAGATAAAAAAATATTTGAATTTCTTACCTCGATCTGCAAAAAAAGGTATACTTTGTAATTTTTTTTAATCTGAACGAAAGAAAAATACAACTAAAGAAGACAATAAAATAAAAGTAAAATAGAAAGTAAAAATAGGATCCTATAGTAGTTTCCTAGACATACAAATTAGAAGAATATATAAAACTTTGTTTTTTTTTTTATTTCACGAACAAGATTCAAGAATAATATTATTTGATAAAAGGAGAGTAGTATGTCTGGGGATCTGCTGGTAACAAAAGTGATAAAAGCGATCATTTCATTTGTTTCTGGAATAGTTCTTTAAAAAATTTATTTATCGGATTTACGAGTCATAAGACAATTCCCGCGTCATGACTTAGGGGATTTTTTAGAATAGAAAGGAATAACCCAATTAAGTTAATGGATTTGACCTAGATTAAATATAAATTAAATCGACAAAAAAGTATTTTTCTATTCGAAACCCAGTAGAAAAGAAGGGACAGTCTTCGAGAAATCATATCATATATAAAATGAAAAAATCCTCGAAGGTTCCATCCCTGAAAATGCTAGGGGGTGTTCGGAAATGGTTGAAGTAGTTGAATAGGAGGATCACTATGACTATAGCTCTTGGTAAATTTACCAAAGATGAAAATGATTTATTTGATATTATGGATGACTGGTTACGCAGGGACCGTTTTGTTTTTGTGGGTTGGTCCGGTCTATTGCTCTTTCCTTGCGCCTATTTTGCCGTGGGGGGTTGGTTCACAGGTACCACCTTTGTAACTTCATGGTATACTCATGGATTGGCAAGTTCCTATTTGGAAGGTTGTAACTTCTTAACTGCGGCAGTCTCTACTCCTGCTAATAGTTTAGCACACTCTTTGTTGTTACTATGGGGTCCTGAAGCACAGGGAGATTTTACCCGTTGGTGTCAATTGGGTGGTCTGTGGACTTTTGTTGCTCTCCACGGTGCTTTCGGATTAATAGGTTTTATGTTACGTCAATTTGAACTTGCTCGATCTGTTCA